CTGAAAATTCCTGTAATAGGGGTTCTCTCGATTATTGGCTTCGGGCTAGAAACCGAAGATTGGGTAAAATGTGAATCCGACGGGTTGGTTTATAATAATTCAGGAAGCGGATTCTCATAGTCCCAAAATTCAATTAAATTAGACGTGAAATCAAAAAATTTTTCCTTTGTGTTTGGAGTTATATTTTTTTGAATCTTTTTTTCATTTTAAGGAATTGGTTAGTCGTCCAGTAATAAGTAACAGTAGTACATAGTATTCGATGAAAGAAAGAGAACAACGAATAAAATAATAATCAATATTTGCAATGCACGCATTATTGTTGTTATATTAGACTCAAAGGATTAATTAAAAGAATGGGGCTTTAAAATATGGAAAGATAAAATGTAGAACCTAGTTTCGAGTGATCCGGTCGTGGGATACTTTTTTCTTTTTATTCAAGATTTTTTGGGAATGAACCCACTACTGAAAATCTAATTAGTTCGAATAAAATTTAAATAAAGGGTATTTTAAGGTCATTCATTCTTAAGCGATTCGAAGAACATTTCATTTTTGAAATGAAGTTACACAACATAGTTTTTTTATATATTAAATATATATATATATAAATTTTTTTATATATTTTATCTTTCTAATTATTTAGAATCCGCTTAATAGATTTATATATTAATTTAAAATAATTTTAAAATTATTGTTTATAATCTGAATATTAGTTTTTTCAACTCAAGAGTTGTCCAATGAATCTGTTGATTCGGAATCGCGGGATAGAGAGACAGATGACGAATTTATTTCTTACCTATGTCACGAGATTTTTGTTAGTATCATCTATAATGATAATAATTGATGAATCAAAAATTTTCAATTGAATTTATTCTTTCAATTGGTATTTTTACTTATCCATCCGCGTATCTTTCTAAAATAGAAACTTAGGGAAAGGGAAGTGCTTTATAAACATATGGATAAAAATAACGTATTTCATTTAGCCCCGTCATGCCTACTATAACTAGTTATTTCGGTTTTCTACTAGCAGTTTTAACTATAACCTCAGCTCTATTTATCGGTTTGAACAAGATACGACTTATTTGATTGAAATTAATTGAATGCACAATTCAAAAAAAGAAACATTTAAGTGCTATTCCATATATTCTAGAGTTCTTTACCTTGTCAATTGAATTTGCAATTCTTGGTCGTCATTGAGATTCATGGGCAATACAGATTAATATTTTTAGGATAGATATTACCTCTCCTTTTCCTCGTTCAACTAAATTGAAATGATTGAAGTTTTTCTATTTGGAATCGTATTAGGTCTAATTCCTATTACTTTGGCTGGATTATTTGTAACCGCATATTTACAATACAGACGTGGTGATCAGTTGGATCTTTGATTAATTAACAGATCTTTTTTAGATTGACCTCCTATAAAGCAAGTAGGAGGTCCAATTTTTATTTCTGTTCAATTATTTCAGTGTAATTTTTGATCTAACAATACCAAGAATCGAACCACGCTCTGTAGGATTTGAACCTACGACATCAGGTTTTGGAGACCTACGTTCTACCGAACTGAACTAAGAGCGCTTTATTTATTATCAAACTAAATGCAACCCTACCCTAATATATCTTGCATACATATATTATGATATAGAATATCATAAAATTAAATAAAAAAAAGATTGATTCTGTATATGTATGTTCAATTTTTATGGATCTCAATTGATTCCTCGTTACTGTTCAGAAGATAAGTAATAGGTAGGGATGACAGGATTTGAACCTGTGACATTTTGTACCCAAAACAAACGCGCTACCAAGCTGCGCTACATCCCTTTCAATTGGTCTACAGTGTCATTGTAGAGAACCCCTGTCTTGTTTTCCACATTTTTTATTTATTTCCTCTATTGGTATACACAAATTATCTTGCCATTTCTTCTTTTTTGTCTCATATCATAGCATAGCACAGAACATATATAAAATAGAATAATTTGAATTAGGAATTCCGCGTACAATACAGGTGGTTATTAACTATATATACATTTAATCGTATGTAATACCATTACGTATTACATTACCATTATGTATTACAAATTACTATAAAGTAGGAGGGTTTAAAATGCGAGATCTAAAAACATATCTCTCCGTGGCACCGGTAGTAAGTACTCTATGGTTCGGGTCTTTAGCGAGTCTATTAATAGAGATCAATCGTTTATTCCCAGATGCGTTGGTATTCCCATTTTTTTCATTCTAGTTATTGACTTGGGAAGGGGTGAAGAAGATTAGAAAAACAATCAAATATCTGTGACTAATCCCCTTCCCCTTCTTTTCTTTTTTTTAGAGTTTTTAGACTTAGAATAAGTTAGAAAAGAGAAAGAATAAAAGTGGATTCAACCTCAGTCAAACTCGGACTCGGCGCCGGGTTCCAATTGAATTAATAAAAGAGTGAGAACGGAAATGAAAATGGGATGGCTAGGGCAACAATATCATACAAGATACTTAAACGAAAAACTGCACTGCGATTCTAAATTTAGAAATCGTTGTATTACTACTATAAATTTGATTTCAACGAAATCTTTCATAATTTTATTTCGAGTTACCAACTTCTTTTTTTTCTTTCTTCTTTTCTTCATTTTGGATCGGAAAATGGAAGAGTTGCGTGAATAAAAAATCCAAGGGAGGTTCATGGCCAAGGGTAAAGATGCCCGAGTAACGGTTATTTTGGAATGTACTCGTTGTGTTCGAAACGGTGTTAATAAGGAATCAATCGGCATTTCCAGATATATTACTCAAAAGAATCGACACAATACACCTAGTCGATTGGAATTGAGAAAATTCTGTCCCCGTTGTTACAAACATATGATTCATGGGGAGATAAAGAAATAGATGGAACCCATCGTCTGTGTGTCACCCTTTTCCAATCCAAGGAAGATGAAAAATTACATATATTAGACATATTTTATATTAAAATATAAAAAAACCAAATCCTATTTCTTAATTCTAAATCATTTTAGATCCGATCGAAATAGGATTTTCGGGAATTTTGGGATAAGGAATAAACAAACCATGGATAAATCCAAGCGACTCTTTCTTAAATCCAAACGATCTTTTCGTAGGCGTTTGCCCCCGATTCAATCGGGGGATCGAATTGATTATAGAAACATGAGTTTAATTAGTCGATTTATTAGTGAACAAGGAAAAATATTATCTAGACGGGTAAATAAATTGACCTTAAAACAGCAACGCTTAATTACTATTGCTATAAAACAAGCTCGTATTTTATCTTTGTTACCTTTTCTTAATAATGAGAAACAATTTGAAAGAAGCGAGTCGACCGCTAGAACTATAGGTCTTAGAACCAGGAATAAATAGGCTTACTCTTCAATTGAATTAAAATTATAATCCAAACTCAACCGCGGATTGATGCTTTGTTCTAAAAAGACGAGAATCTCGATTTGATTGTGGTGTCGTAAGAAAAAAAAAAAGAATCGGGGAAGAAGAATAAATCTTTTTTTTATTGAACATATTTGCTAATTTTGAACACTTTATCATATTATCATATTTTATCATACTAATTTCTACTCTACCTTCTCGGAGTTCATTCTCCAGAGAACTCCATTTTAAACATTCCGCTGGATTCTTTCCAATCTTTTGATTTTCTAATCTCATTGGAAACCATATAAAGACAATTTCTATTTAATATAGCGATTTGGGCAAGTATTTTACGATTAAGAAGCAACTGCTTCTTGTACAAATTGTGTATGAATCTGCTATAACTGTAGTATACCTTATTATATCGAATTACTGCATTTATTCGAGCGATCCACAAATGGCGAAAATTTCTTTTTAGCTTACCTCTATCCTGATAAGCTGAAGCCAAAGCTCTTATTTTCTGTTGAGTAATAGTTCGATTAAGTCTTGAATGAGCCCCTCGAAAGCTTGATGCAAATAAACGAATTTTTGTTCTACGTCTCCGAGCTATATATCCTCGTTTAATTCTAGTCATTGAATAAATGAAATGCAACTTTGATGAATAACTAATTGATTTCCTTTCTTTCAGTTATTCCTTTCTCCTTTCCGAGTCTATTAATAACAAAACGTATTTTTCCAATGTATAAAATCAAAATTCCACTGGCTTTTGCTACTATAACCTTCCCGACCACGATTTCTTTTTTTGTTCTAGGGATTTCACCTTAAAATACGAAATTGTATTGATACCTAGTATCAAAAAAAAATAGAAATTGATAAAGAAATAGCGGGTTCCTTCGTTTCTATGGTTACCTCTTAAACGGTGAGGTCCTCTCTATACACCGGAGCTCCTTCTTTCATTTCATCAATGTTATTGTTAACTTGTACAGTTCACCCTCTTTGGCTCTACCCATGAATTAGCTAGTAATCGGTCTTTCACAACGAGATCCACCTATACAGTAACGGTATTTAATTATGAAGATTTGTTGGGTAGCTGACCCTCTTAGTCCGCTCTTGGAAGAATAAGGCCACAATCTTTCGGTTAAATAGGATTTCCTCTGCTTAATGGATAAGCATTTGTTACCAATGGGGGATTCTTTTTCATCTAAAATGGAAAATTAGGGGTGATTGGATTTTCACCAATAGAAACCATAAATTTGATACACAATAAAAGGATACGATAAATCTTTTTTATTTATTTTTAGGTAGTGAACGGGGTTGTTCCATTCATTCTATCCTCTTCACTGGTACTGATCACTGATACGGGAAAAATTTTGTACTTTCTTTTGTCCCGGTCCATGGTCTGAACGAGTCGCACATACACCCTAGTACATGTTCCTCGACGCTGAGGGCATCCCCGAAGGGCGGGCGATTTCGTAACATTTCTGATTGGCTGTCTTGTGTTTCTAATAAGTTGTTTAATAGTTGGCATGTTGAATTGTATACATAATGAGTTGGTTTAGATCAATCCTAACCGGATGATTATGAATTACTTCTCTATTCTATATTAATAGTAATAGAAAAGATTATATTAACCCCCCCCCCGGTAAGAAGATAAAATCTAAAATTGCGGATTTGCGTGAAATCCCTGCTATTTTTTATTCAACCGCTACAAGATCAACAATTCCATGAGCTTGGGCTTCTGTTGCTGACATAAAAACATCCCTTTCCATGTCTTCGGATACAACCCATAAGGGTTTGCCTGTTCTTTGTACATAAACCCTTGTGATGGTTTCGCGCAGCTTCAGTAGTTCTTCCGCTTCCAGGATAAATTCTCCCGTTTGTGCCTCATAAAAAGAACTAGCGGGTTGATGGATCATTACCCTGATGATTTAATAAATGGTTTTCTCTATCTCGCATGATGAGTCAAAGATAATAAAAAAAAGATAGGATTAACAACCGTACAGGCATCCTTTGTGCATTGCATACGGCTCCACAATGGAATTCATTTTTTTTTACCTTCCATCGAAGGAATAGAAAAAAGAGGCTCTATCAGACCCAGATCAGTAAATGATCCAATAACCACCCTTCCTTTTTTTTAGTAATTTTAAAATACTATGATGGTTCCGTTGCTTTATTATTTCGTTTGTTATTCAGCAATCCCAAGGTTTCTTTTTTTTTTTTTTCAATTTTTAAATAAATATAAATATTTCGTATTATTTCATAACAGAAATATTATTAAGAGTCTTCCGTCGTGAAAACAAAAAAGTTTGTAACGCTGAAAGAGGCCTCCGATAAATCAGATAAAATCGGAAATGCTTTTTATCTCATACTACTCTTTCGATACATAATCTAATGGTTTAGGTTTAGAAAAAAAAACAATAAAAAAAAAAATTCTCATATCGAATTCAAAGTGCCATGCTATTATTACTTAATATTCATATTTTATATTGCGAAGGCATAGTTTTTTTTTGTCTCAAATAAAAAACTCATTGGCGCCAAGCGTGAGGGAATGCTAGACGTTTAGAAATTTCTCCTCCGACCAGAATAAAAGATCCCATTGAAGCGGCTAATCCCATGCATATTGTCTGTACATCTGGTCGCACAAATTGCATAGTATCATAAATAGCTACTCCGGGTATTACCCATCCACCGGGAGAGTTTATAAATAAATACAGATCTTTGGTATCATCCTCTATACTGAGATATACCATAAGACCAATAAGTTGATTCGAGATCTCGCTATCAACCTCTTGGCCTAAAAAAAGTAATCTTTCTCGATAAAGTCGGTTGATTAGGATAAAATTGTATCCCTTAAGAACCGTGCGGGCACCTTTTGATACATACGGTTCAAAAAAAAAATAGCGAAAAAAAGAATCAATGTTTAGATTCTAGCCTTCTTTAGAGGACTCTTTCTAACTTCTAATGAAGGGGCTTTTTCTTCCCTTCCATTTTTCAAGAAATAAGAGTTTTGGCTTTTGGCCCGCGGTCGTTTATCTATACTATAAATTTCAATAAATAAAAAACCAATTCATTAAATTTATCGAACTAACTTTTCATTGATGTATTGTTTTGTTTCATCGAGATAAAATTAAAATTGCGATGTCATTTTCTTGTTCCCGAATGGTCTTCTTCAATTCTTTTAGGTTTATGCTCTACTCCGAGTAAAGATCTGCCCGATTTGGATTTGCACATATAGGACAAATGCCCCTATAGCATGTCTTTTTGCTACGACTTCTTTTTTTTTTCAATTTATTTCAGGCTTTTAACCAAATATTCAACCAACGTATTCATCATATTACTGGATTGATTAACAGTTTTATATCAATGCCATTTATAAATAGAATATAATACAAGTAGTAATCATAAAATAGATAGATTCCAAATTTAGTTTTTTCTAAGCGGAGCCTGGATACTTCATTTTATCAGTCCAACCAAGCAAACCATAAATTATTCTAATTGATAATATCAATCTGGATACCCCCCCAAAACTAGATCTAATTGAACTTCACGCTCCAAATTTTTGATAATTCAATCAATCTGTCTTGGGCGAAAGAGAGGATATCTCGATCGGGAGAGAGAACGGGGAAATACCATATGACCCAATATATCTGACAAGTCGCACTATACGTCAACCCACGATGCATCTTCCTCTCCAGGACTTCGAAAAGGTACTTTTGGAACACCAATAGGCATTAAAAGAAAAAAATTAAGTACTATAAGCTCACTTTGATGTGGAAGCGTAACAACGGGTTTATTGTCTTAATAAATAAGATGGGCCTTTATCGGATTTTATCTTTTAGCATATTTTATACAGAGATTGAATAAGTTCACAAAAAAGGAAGACAGAATGAATAAAGGAAAATTCTTCCGAATAGGTTTTTTGAATGATGAACAAATCCGTATACATTCACTCATATAAACATAGGATCAACTCCCATCCACCATTGCGTATTGGTACTTATCGGGTATAGAATAGATCTGCTTCTTTTTGTTCCTACGAATAGAATTCTTCCATTATTACTAAAAGAATAGACCAAATATTAATCCTTTCGTCAATGGAATCCCCTGAGGGGAGGTCCATAGCATAGTTTTTTTCAGTGCAATAAAGTTAGATAGTGTCTATTTTTCGTTGATAAAGGGGTATTTCCATGGGTTTGCCTTGGTATCGTGTTCATACGGTTGTATTGAATGATCCCGGTCGTTTGCTTTCTGTTCATATAATGCATACAGCTCTAGTTGCTGGTTGGGCCGGTTCAATGGCTCTATACGAATTAGCAGTTTTTGATCCCTCTGATCCTGTTCTTGATCCAATGTGGAGACAAGGTATGTTCGTTATACCCTTCATGACTCGTTTAGGAATAACCAATTCTTGGGGGGGTTGGAGTATCACAGGAGGGACTATAACAAATCCGGGTATTTGGAGTTACGAAGGTGTGGCCGGAGCACATATTGTGTTTTCTGGATTGTGCTTCTTGGCAGCTATCTGGCATTGGGTGTATTGGGATCTAGAAATATTTTGTGATGAACGTACAGGAAAACCCTCTTTGGATTTGCCGAAGATTTTTGGAATTCATTTATTTCTCTCAGGGGTGGCTTGCTTTGGTTTTGGCGCATTTCATGTAACAGGATTGTATGGTCCGGGAATATGGGTATCCGATCCTTATGGATTAACCGGAAGGGTACAATCTGTAAATCCTGCGTGGGGTGTCGAAGGGTTTGATCCTTTTGTTCCGGGCGGAATAGCCTCTCATCATATTGCAGCAGGTACATTGGGCATATTAGCGGGCCTATTCCATCTTAGTGTTCGTCCGCCCCAACGTCTATACAAAGGATTACGTATGGGAAATATAGAAACCGTCCTTTCGAGTAGTATCGCTGCTGTCTTTTTTGCAGCTTTTGTTGTTGCTGGAACTATGTGGTATGGTTCAGCAACAACCCCGATTGAATTATTTGGGCCCACTCGTTATCAATGGGATCAGGGATACTTCCAGCAAGAAATATATCGAAGAGTTGGTGCCGGGCTAGCCGAAAATAAAAGTTTATCGGAAGCTTGGTCTAAAATTCCAGAAAAATTAGCTTTTTATGATTATATCGGTAATAATCCCGCAAAAGGTGGATTATTCAGAGCGGGTTCCATGGACAACGGGGATGGAATAGCTGTTGGGTGGTTAGGACACCCTGTTTTTAAAGATAAAGAAGGGCGCGAACTTTTTGTACGTCGTATGCCGACTTTTTTTGAAACATTTCCGGTTGTTTTGGTAGACGGAGACGGAATTGTTAGAGCCGATGTTCCTTTTAGAAGAGCAGAATCGAAGTATAGTGTTGAACAGGTCGGTGTAACTGTTGAGTTCTATGGCGGTGAACTCAATGGAGTGAGTTATAGTGATCCTGCTACTGTGAAAAAATATGCTAGACGTGCTCAATTGGGTGAAATTTTTGAATTAGATCGTGCTACTTTGAAATCTGATGGGGTTTTTCGTAGCAGTCCAAGGGGTTGGTTTACTTTTGGGCATGCTTCGTTTGCTTTGCTCTTCTTCTTCGGACACATTTGGCATGGTGCTAGAACCTTGTTCAGAGATGTCTTTGCTGGGATTGACCCAGATTTAGATGCTCAAGTAGAATTTGGGGCATTCCAAAAACTTGGAGATCCTACTACAAGAAGACAGGTAGTCTGATACAAGATTGCTCTGTTCCTTTTTGCCTTTATTTTTTGATTTGCCATAGGTAGGGTACCGGATAAATCTTGATTCGGATTGCTGACTTTTCGTTTCTTTGACTCTTGTCTTGGTCTTTTTTTTTTTTTTTATCCGGAAAAAGATCCCAACTAAACAGGTATGGAAGCTATAATTGTAAACCGAAATCAAATCTATGGAAGCATTGGTTTATACATTCCTCTTAGTCTCGACTCTAGGAATAATTTTTTTCGCTATCTTTTTTCGCGAACCACCTAAAGTTCCAACTAAAAAGATGAAATGATTTCTCATTATCTCAATTGAAGTAACGAGCCTCACAATATTGTGAGGCTCATTACTTCAACTAGTCCCCGTGTTCCTCGAATGGATCTCTTAGTTGTTGAGAGGGTTGCCCAAAAGCAGTATATAAGGCATACCCAGTAAAACTTACAAGTAAACCAGATATAGAGATGGCAACTAGGGTTGCTGTTTCCATTATTATATAATTTCAAGACCACAATGGATCTACGATAAGATCATTTATTTACAATGGAATGGTATACAAAGTCAACAGATCTCACTGAATAAAAAAAAATAGGATTTATGGCTACACAAACCGTTGAGGATAGTTCTAGATCTGGTCCAAGACGAACTATTGTAGGGGATTTATTGAAACCATTGAATTCGGAATATGGTAAAGTGGCTCCTGGGTGGGGAACTACGCCTTTGATGGGTGTCGCGATGGCTCTATTTGCGATATTCCTATCTATTATTTTGGAGATTTATAATTCTTCCATTTTACTGGACGGAATTTCAATGAATTAGATTCGCTTCACAAGAACCCCTAAATAAACTTTTCAATAAAAAGTAAGTATGTGGGTCGCCGCTTTTTAGCCCACTCTTTTTTGGTAGTTCGATCGTGGAATTTATTTTTT